AATTCATTTCTTGTACACTTGTACAATACACAATTTTTTTTATTATAGTTACCCTGACAAAATACTTTTCAAATTAATCCTTTTTCTCTTTCTGTCTCCGATTTTGTGCCATCTGAATCACTAAGACTAACTAATTTCAATTTGAAACATTCATTCTATCTGATTCAAATTGCACGTTTAACTTTTCATATATGTGCCCTAGTACAACCCAAGAAAAGAGGAGAGAGGATATTCATAAAAAAAAGATCAAACAAGGTTCCTGCCCTTTTAGACCCTTTTTGGGGTAATGAAAAATCTTTTTTTCCTTCTTTATTTTTTTTAATTAAAATTATGGAAGTGAAAAAAAAAAGGAAAAGTGGTCAAATGATACTTCATCAGATGATTGATTGTACAAGGAAGACGGTAGGTTATGGAAAAAAAAAATAAAACAAAAATGATAAATAAAGGAATTCTTGATTCGATCAGAAATTCTATAATTCGACTTTTTTTGGATTTAGTATGGATAAAAGATCTTCCTATGTTATACTATTCAATTCGCGACGGCGAATTGATATGATAGCTCAGATATTGTTATTCATGATATTAATCCGATTCAATAACATCAATATGTAATTCATCCCATTGAATTTACAGGCGAAAAAATGGATCATCTCTATGGGATTAAATCCCGAGTTATTGCGAAGTAAAAAAACGATGAGATTATGGAAGTAAATATTCTTGCATTTATTGCTACTGCACTCTTCATTCTAGTTCCTACTGCCTTTTTACTTATTATCTATGTAAAAACGGTTAGCCAAAATGATTAATTTGAATTAAACTTGACTTCTTTATCAATGTTTATAAATGATTGAAAAAATGGAAATAAAAAAGGATTCCAAATTCGTTTCTTAAATGAAATGAGCAGGCTAGAATCAGCAGTATTCGCTGAAATTGGATAGTATGGTAGAAAGAAATATATGAATCTTTCTACCATGCTATACTATTTATCTATTAGATTAGTGTTTTTTTTTTGTAGTGTAGAAAGTTGTGCTGGACTATATAAAGATAGAGACTTAATTTTCTATAGATAAATCTACAATATGTATCTTCTGTTATGTACATAGCGACCCCAATTTTATTTTTTTGCTACGTCTATTTGATCAATTTGTATTGATTTTGATCAATTCGAAATAATCGAAAGGCAACTCTTACTTTTATTTTAGAGTTCTAATTCCTAAATTTCGGATTATTTCAAATAGAAATCCAAGTATCCACCGAAAGAATCAAAGAAAGAAAAATGGTATGGGTATGGCATATAATAAAAAAAAAAAAAGAATATATAAATAAAAAAACCAACTTAGTAATCTTTTTTTATCATTTCTAGCAAGTAAAGTAATTTAATTAATTGACTGGTTGATAGATGATCCAAAAAGTTCTATGGTATGTAAACTTCTTCGAATTTTGAAAAACTCCGAAATCTATTTCCTATCATCTATATTTCCTTTCGAAATAGAAACACGGGAATTATTGAAATATCTCTTTGATTGACATTATTATCTTTAAAAACACTTTGCGGAACGATCTAGAAAACAATTGATACAGTTGGATTTCTCAACTCAAAACTCAATTAGTTAAGTAGTATTTCTAGAGTCCACTTCTTCCCCATACTACAAGTGAAAGGGAAAATGTAAAGACTACCATTAAAGCAGCCCAAGCGAGACTTACAATATCCATGTGAATTATGTCCCCTATCTCTATAAATATGAAGGAATTATTCCATTATTGTTCACTAATACTAATAATAGTGAAATCGATGGTACAGAGTCAAAAAAGGATTCTTATTTTGGACTATTAATTAATTAAATTTTATGAAGCAATTCAATAAATCCACATACATCTAACAAACAAATTCCTATATGATTTTTATATAGCCTATTCTACTCTTGACCGGTGGGTGGGTGGAAAAGAAGTTCTTTTTGAGCTTTTTCTACAAAAGCTAATTACCCATATTAATCGAATATCTGAATACTCAGAGACTTTTTTGAGTGTGTATACAAAATATTTTCCGCTTAATTACGAACTAGTTAGATATCACCTTTGGCTCTCTAATCGAATGCAAGGCCCAGTCAGTAACCACTACTTATACTTACTATAATCTTTCCTGGAATCCTAGACACAAGAATTTACAGAACTTGAAATTATTTTTTCTTTTGAGAACCCCAGATGTTTAGAATCGAGTAAGTACGTATCAAAAAACCCTTGTCTACCCTTTAACTGGGGAATAATTCAGTGATTTCTAGGTTCTATCAGTCGATAAGTAATTTCGGATCTTTGTTTAATTAGAATCAGGCGACACCCGGATTTGAACTGGGGAACAAGGATTTGCAGTCCTCCGCCTTACCACTCGGCCATGCCGCCAAAACGATACAAAATAGATGCAAATATTACCTCTTTGTATGGGTTTATTTGGGATGGATTACTTAATAAATACTTATTTTTTTTTATTGTACTTGCATTTTGA